GCCCCACCCCAGCAGTAATGGTGCGGCTTAGGTCAACTAACACAAAGAAGATACAGTTCACTCAACGATTGCCTTTAGGTTCCGAACTCCATATGGGGAAGGAGCGTTGTTGTTTGCGAGGTCTCGATCATTTACATGGACCCACTTCTCATTCCATTTGTGGGAATTTGATGATCTATAAACCGTCCCTAACGAACGATCGGCTCATGTTTGAGCATGATGAATCACTTCGTGCCGACCTGTTGCTAATAAACTTTCCGGCCTCATATGAGAATGGAAAACTGGAGCATTTTCTGCATCGGTGGATGAATAATCGTGAACATAATAATTTCTGGTTGACCATGTTCCCAGAAAAAAGATACTTTCGAGAAACGACGAGCACGACTGAAGTGGCTATACATACAAATCTATTTACGGATCTATATGCTTCGATTGGAACTTCCAGTTCCAGAACAGGCGGCTGGTATACCACCATAATGAAACTGCCTTTTCTTTTTTTTATTCGGATAGGATTTATGTTGGCTTCGTTAGGAGGCTCGCGTAGTTTGTTACGTCAGCTCCAAAAGGATAAGTTGCGTTGGCATCGAGAAAGTTCCGTGGCGTGGAGTTTATAATTGCATAAAAGGAGTCAAAGTAGTGGCTGCGGCGCGTCTAGGCACTTCAGAGCGGGCCGGCAGGCGGGCGAGACAGAATGGGCGGGCACTACTAACCAAGCCAAGCCTAGTTCTCGCCGATAGGCGCTGGTAGCTTGCTTCCAAGCCTTTACTTTTTATTATATATTAGTAAAGCGTGCCATATAATAAATATGGAGGGAAGGGAAAAAGGGGTCTCTTTCCTCGCCCGATGGTAGAGGTCGATCCCTTATCACCTTCGGTGCCTCCTTGTGGTAGCTTTTCCTCGGCCTTTAGAGCTAGTTGATAGGCCACTTTCCACATCCGATGCATCGAGATTTCATCTTGGATTTCTAACCTCAAGCCCTATCAAGCAAGGGATTCTTCGTCGGATTCGTTCAAGCCATTGCGAATAAACAATTGGTAGAACTCCGCAACTGTTAGGAGTAGGGGCTTTCTTGTACGCTTCTCTCCCCTCTATCTATCCTTTAAAGCGAAGTGAAACCTTTGGAACAAGCTTTGGGTCTAATCGGAGGGTAGAAATTTCTCCCGCAACCTCGATCGCATCTTGTCCCATGTACTTCCCTTTGCCTTTCCGCTCACTTGGACTTGATCTGATCCCACCAAATTAAGGCATGACCAGTGCTCAGGAATTGAATCTTCGCACACCTCGGGTAGTTCTTTCCAATCAAAGAACTTCTCTACGCTACTTAGCCAATCAAGAAAGTCCTCAGGATGAATTCGGCATGTATGAGGTAGTGTCTCCAAAACCGGAGGGCTTGACGGCATAAAGCTCTATATCATAAGTTGAGTACTTCTTCTTTGCTTCATTTAACTTTTCACTGAAAAAAGCAATGGGTTTCTTCTCTTGAGATAACACTCCTCCGATTCCCACGTGAGATGCGTCACATTCAACTTGGAAAAGGCTTAGTGAAATCCGGAAGGGCTAGAATGGGGGCTTCGGTGAGCTTCTTCTTCAACAATTTGAAACTATCATCTGCTTTGTCACACCACCGGAAGGTCTTCGACTTAGAATGATGGTACTGTTTATCGTGGATCCCATCATCAAACAATTGTTTAAATAAATGTGCTTGCTGCCACCTTTGAAAGTCTAGATCGATGAACTCATTTCTGTCTGTCTTGAATCTACCTGTTCGTTTGAGAATCATGGTACCACTTCTCACGGATTCCATCGACAATCTAGCATAACTGCAGACTTGCTTAGCATCCTTCCTAGTACAGGTTGGGTTGAATCTGCTTTGAGTGTGCCTACCGTGAATTTATATACCCCCTTTTTTTAATTATGTGAACATACCTTCATCGAGGGCTATTCCTACTTGTTTTGTGATATTTCCACCCCGCCACTTTTCTCGTCCGAAGAGAGAAAGTCATTGAAATCGCCAGCAATGAGCCACGGTTCAGAATGAGACATAGCTATGGTTGCCAATTCACTCCAAAGGATTTCCCTAATACCATCATTTGGACTGCCATATCATATACCCCAGTGAACAACCATGAACTTGTGCTAACCGGATTAATCTCAAGATGCATGTACTGCCTATGCTTGCAAAGAATAGAATCCTTACCCGAATCCCCATTCACTCGATCGACAGAAGGAACTGACCGATGGACTCCTTCTTCTCTTTTTTCTTAGTAAACAGTCTCATCTCCAACTGAATGATCGGGCGTACTACGACTAAGAGAATAAGGGATTCCAGATCCGGATACACTACACATTCACGCCCTCCGACTGCAGACGAAGATCGAGTTCGAATGGAAAGTTTCCAAGGCGGGAAGACATCAACTGAGGAAGCAATCGAAGACTTCTAAGCTAAGAGAGAAGTTCCACGAAGAACCAATCCCACCGAAAAAAATAGAAGGAAGCCTCTAACACTAAAGAACATGTCCTACAACCGCATACACATACCCTAGAGACAAAGCAAGAAAGAAAGAGCAAACTCAGTCCTCGCCTCGGGTGAGCCAACAACTCAAGCAAAAAGTCTTGCACCTTACACCTTACACTACTAAGCGCTCCGGGAATGGTGCCCCAACTCTAAGCCCAGTCCAGTCCCTCGATCTGATGCCTTTAGACCTTACTCGGATTCTCATTCAAAGAAGGTGTGAAGCGAAAAATCAGCACTTGATGCGGCTGAGGAGGTCAAGAGTGAAAAGTAAATTAGAGTGCGTACGGCTGGGACTGCTCTTAGGACCAACATACTCTCATATGCACTTTTCCTCAGGACAAGTTCACCTTTGACCGGGATTTTGCCTTGTAAAGGGCCCTCACGAAACACTTTATATATCTCTTCCCTTCCCGGCTTTGAAGCTGAGTCTTCAGCCATAAGTCCGAGAGAAGCCCCTTACATACACGGGAAAGGTAGGGGCAATGGGCACAGGGAAAGCACCCCTGACCACCCTCGCGCTCACACCTCACTCTTCTTCCTCGACTGATCCTTAGAGTTCAAAGATTGGGGACTTGAAATGATAGCGGACTGTCTCAACCAACAAGAAAATGAAACCTTAGCCTTGCTCGAATAGGAGGACAGAGAGCGATAGACGGAATCCACATTCAATCGCTTCACCAGACTAAGCGCAAGGGGGATGGGACTCGACCCGGAAAAGGAAACTCAAAGAACAAGAGACTTGACTGCCTTTAAGTATTTGTATACCGGTAAGAAGGCGAGCTACTTCAATGGTTGAACGAAAAAGAATTAGTGTCTGCGGGAAAGCTAACTAAATGAAAAAGAAAAGGCTAACGATTGAAATAAGCTGAAAGCAGGGAAGGAGATATCTAAGCCTATGGTGCTAGACCTGAAAGACTGGCGATCGAATAGGAAAAAGAGAAATTAACCATCCGGGGTTCCCCACGTGGCCAGTTCGACTGTACCATAAAATTAGGCTTGCAACGAATCGAAAGCCTACGGAATAAACCACTGAGACAGCTTCGAATGAGAAAAGGACTGGAATGATAGAACGATTCGAAAGAGACATAGGGGCATACGAAAAGAGGGCTAGAGGGAATGCAAAGCTCTTAGAAGGCGCTTATACTTATACGATTTGCCTCAAAGCTTATCTCTTAGACAGATTGGGGGTGCGGCTATTTCCACCAACAGAAAGTGAGACAGAAAAGGCAACTCAACCAAGAACGGGAGACACTTCACTTGCTTCGGGAAGAATTAACAGGGCTAAAGCAAATGCAAATGCCCCCAGGGGAGGGGGATTCTTCGGGCCGATTCGAATAGGAGACGTAGGCAATAGAATGCTTCGCTTCGAGGGCTTAGAAGGGAAGGCTTGGAAAAGTTTCCCGTCGTAATGGCGCGCATTTCTCTATAGAGTGTCCTAGAGGACCTCCATGAAACTCACAAACTTTTTCGGGATCAGAGGAATACCGGAAGTGGGTATCCGGGAACTGCTGCTGGATAACTTCTGCTTGAAAGAGGACTTTCAATCTAGCTTTCATTGGGAACTTCACTTCCGACAAGTATCCTTTTCGTCGACAAGGGAGTTTCCCATCAATGGCATTCAGGGCCTTCCCCTGATTTGGATGCGGGATTTAGATTCACATGGGGTTCTCCTTCAACTTTTCGAAGTAAAGCCAAAACAAAGGCAGAATTTCAGAGAAACTTGGACCCGAAAGGACTGGACCCATTTAAACAAAGTTATAATTCCAGCTCCGACCAGGGTAGACAACACCTGAGTTAAGTTAACACTACGCAACCGAACTGATCATGGGCCAGAACACCCCTATTGGGCGACAAAGTGGACCTTTACCCGAAGCAGCAGAAAAATTCTGCCTAGCCATCTTATAAAACGATACCAGTTTGCGTTACGGATTCGGCGAGGGCCATTGAAATCAGCACAGCCGCTACCATTACAGCAAGGGCTTTCGATCTACTTTCGGAAACTATATTCAGGGGATCGTATACATCTCGTTTAATAAAATGCTCTTTGAACCTTTCGTAGTATTAATGACTTAAACAACTTGACTCAGTAAGCTCCTCCATGCCCACCTTATGGACAAAGATTTGTTTCACCATAGTGGCGATATCAGCCCGGCAGGAAGCTACCGGTTGCGTAAATAGCTTGATCAGGAACGGTAGCTCACCAGCCTGTGAAGCCCATAAGCAAGCAAATCAGGAGAACAAACCGGATGTCTCTCAAATAGAAATAAACAACGCCCCCACGGAGCGGTAAAGGAGAAAACCCTTTTATTATGCCTTTTCCCGATGAGGGCCTTTAAACCGGCTTCCTCTCCTTCAACAGAAACTGAGTCTTATTAGGGCCAACTCGACTGCCTAACCAGTAGGGTATTTTCATAGTGTTGGCAGCAACAGGTTTCCAGAGGTAATCCAAGGGCTGCACTTTCTTCATATGAAGACACCCGTCCAATAACTTTACAGCCGAGGAAATCTTCCAAGGGACAGATGCGCCAGACTTAGAAGACTCCCGGATCGTTTCCTCAAAAGTAGGTAACCGATTACTCTCTTGAAGGGCGGTGGGTGAGTTTAGGTAGAAAGAGATAAGATCAATCTACAAGTAAGGAGAGGTATTTATAGGCAGAGAGCTTCCGTTTATCCTTGCTGTCTTCGTCTTGTCTAAGTAAGTCATGCATGAATTACCGCTGAAAAAAGGTTCTTCGAGCATTGAAATGCCGCTGAGGAAACGTCAAGCAATGAAGGGTAGGATTCCACTGACTTGTGAAAGGATGCATTAAATAAAACCATTGTTGGTAAACTATGAGATTGTCGTCGATCTGCCTTCTAACCTATTGCTTGGCGGTAGTCAACTTATCGGGTTCTGTGCCTAGCGGTAGAGAGAAGCTGGTGGATTATACTTATGTTATTTTTTTTCTTGCGTTCATAAAATCGTACGAACGGGAATTTCTTACGTGTTTAGGGCATGTGCCAGATTACGTATGTCAAAGTGAAAAATAATTTTCATATAGATAGAAGAAGATGTCTACTGTTATGTTAGAACCGTAGTCATTTCGAATGAAAGTTTACAGTATATAACATAGAAAGTGTTGTGTCAGTAGAGAGAAGATAGGGAGTATAGGCCATCAATAAGTGGCCAAGGTCTAAGCAGGGAAGGAGGGGGGAAGTAAAGAACGTTGGAGTTTTGGTTGTGCCACCTGAACATTTAGAATTCTCCTGCAATTGCAACTCCTCTAAGGAAGTGCACTCAAAAGAGTGAGGAAATGGTTTGGGGCTCAAGAAGGATCCGCGGATCCCGCTCTGTGGGACTGAGATTTCGTCCTTGATCTTTATCTATGCCCTACTGTACTGGGCGGACTGATAATAAAGATCGACAGGGTCCGCAGTTACTGCCTAGCCGACCTGGGATTCTCAAACCTCAATCCTCCCCCCTCCACGCCAGGAGCTGCCAAATCCTTTGCCCAAGCAAGCATTAGGATCGCATCTCATTCCTTACTCCTTTCCCTCTACTCAGCATTCGTTCCCTGTCCCATTCAAGGATCCTTAGGAGGTGCACATTCGGATCCCTTCATCCCCATATCAGGAAAGCTTGGCAGACTTGAAGTTTTGTTGAGTAGGAAGGTTCATTATAAAACTACCTTAAGTAGAATGGATGAAGGCCAATGCCAAGCTCTACAGGAAGGTGGAGCACTCAGTAGCCCTGCTCAATAGTCACTATCTTTTTTTCCGTTTCAAATCCGAGCAAGGTCTCTCTCTCTCTTGTTCTTTCTGGTTCCTCTTGGAAGATTGAGCCTTTCTCAATCAATCTGTCAAGGTGGTATCAGAGCTTCAAACCAGACCTGGATGATCCTGCAATAAAAGCGGTTCGATTTCCTCTTCTTTCGGAGCTGTGGAGGCCGGAAATTCTCTTTGCAATAGCAAGAGGCATAGGGAACCCATTGAAAATGGATGACATTACTGAGATAAGATCAAAGCTGCTATACGCCCTATATGCGTAGACATCGACCTACCTTAAGAGATCGAAATCACTACTGATTTAGGTACATTCTGGCAAGAAGTTCAAGACGAACCCTCCCTCTCCTACCGGACCACCCTTTAGGCTCGATTCGATACCAAAGGAGGGCCCTTTATAGCATAGCGGTTTGGTAGCCGAGTGATCCGATGCGGAGGCAGCAATCCCAGCAAGAAATAGGATAAATGGGCCAAAATCACGACGTGATCTTTATCTCAACCCCTGCCTCCTTCTCTAGGCCAGCCCCTACTATACGTACCTAAGCGAGTGTTCCCGGAGAAATCCCTATCTTTCCGAAAGCTTCTGAAGGAATAGAATCGATCGTCTCATCTGCCTACATAGATGGTCAGAGTCGCACAACAACTACTAAATCGGGGGGGAAGGGCGTTAAGCATTTCGATAGCGACATGGATGAAAGGGAAGAGGCATGGGCTCTTTTTCCCGTGAGAGGTACACCTGTCCGAGCAGAAGCCTTTGACTATATGATCCGAAGAGACGCGGGGGTGGGAGTCGAGCCGAATACCCCTCTTAGTAGGCATAGCGAGCATTCCCTTTCACTTAAAGGCATATAGCTCATCAGAGACCGGGCGAAGCGCTGATTACGGGTTACACACACTATATGACACAGTCTTTTTTCGGGGGTGGGGGGTAACTCTCTTCTCCTTTTATTTCATTCGACTAACAATTCCAATCTTTCTGCCTCAACGTCGACTTTCACCTTATCTATATCAATTCCTTTTACCTTTTTTTTAAAAAGGCTAAAAACTTTCCTTTCTCGGATCCCCTCGAATCGCTTCGTATTCGGCTATCTTGTTCGTACACTTGAATGGTTACTTGAAAAGTTATCCCGATGAATGAGATTTGCCTGAGAGTCTTTTATTTCGTATGGAGAGATTTCTTTGCCTGGAACTGATCGAAGACTAAGACCTTTTAAAGAAAATAAAGTCTCATTTTTCACTTGAGAAGGCTCAAAAGGATAGTTTCACTTGAACGCAAGAATGAATGAAAAGAGGGAAAGATTGTTCTTTCATCAACAATTGGTTGAGATAGTCACTTTCTATTTTCGGAATTGGATGCCGCGGCTCACTATACATGGTTTTTCTTTCCGCGATCTTTGTGTTCGGGTAAGACCGATCAGTTAAGGCAAAGGGAGGAATCGGCGCCCTCCCTGTGCAGGCAGGGACGGAAGTTGTTGAAACCTTACCAACCCAAGCGACTACCTTGTTAAACAAACACTCGATCACTGTCCTCTGGAACTTAAGAGGAAAGCGGTCAGTTGCAGAAGATAAATCATAAGATCTTACCTTCATGCAACCCTTCAACCAGCGCAGAGGTGCAGGTTGATCGAAAGTTCCATCTTGTGGGATTTTCCTTAAGATCGACATACACCAATCATGCGCGAGACGAAGTAGTGCCTGCTTGAATTTAAGGCGTTAGGAATAGCGAATACTCGAACCTTCCAAGCACCTTCTTCCTTAATTAAAACCCAGGCGACCAGTCGAATACATTGTCAGTAGATATTCATCCGGAGGTCTCATAAGGAATGCTTAATACAAAACAACTAACTATAAGTCAGCAGACCAGTAAGAAAGGCCGCTGATGAAGCTAACCTAGATTCCTTATTATGTAGAAATTTTTTTACTGAATACGGGTAAGAAGCTTCATCACTTTCTGAGGAAAGAAGGTAAATCTCTCTGGAAGGAAAGAAATAGCTAAATACTGGAACAATGTATTGCGAGGACCATTCTAACATATCAGTAGAAAAAGGGCCACGTTCGGATAAACGAAGCAGACCAAAATCCAAAAAGCGAGGCCTTATCCCATAAGGCGACCGAGAATAAGTCCCAGATCATCCTATGGAACGGTAATTTATCACCCGGCACATAACGATAGGGGACTGATGAAGCAGTCCAAATAGGAAACCATTTCAAACCAGTCGATAGAGGAACCGACTGGAATGAAGGTACATATCTACTGATAAGTGACACAACCTTCGTTCTCAACTCTTCAAGAAGAGAGTCGAAAGAAGCGTAAAGCTCTTTTGTAATCGAGCGAAACTGAGAATATTGTGTCTTCTTTACTAATATCAGTTTCGACAACGAAAACACAGACAGATAAAATCTTACGAGTTTATCCGCTTTCTCATCTCTCCTTCTAATGAGGGCGCGATGAAACGAAGGAATGCATCTTGGAAGGCCACACTTAGTCAGAGATATAGGATAAGGCCTATGGGTAGTTACTCTGACAATCCGTATCCCATTTCGGAGTTCACATTGGAAGCATCAGGATCCGGCCGAAGGATCCGTCGGCTCTGGCAGCATAGTACCTGCGTCTGCTGGAAATAAGCCTTTTTGGTTTTGGGCATACCATCTAGAATCCTGCTTCTGCTCTTGACCTGGTCCAATGCACCACCCAAAACTTTCTGTGATTATCTACGCTATTTTTATTTGATGCTTTTTTAGTTGTTGTAATTTCGATTCTTGACTTGAACATAGGATTCCGAAGGTTAGTTTGTTAGTGGGAGTTTATTTAGGAGGGATCGTTGGATTCCTTGAAAGCTGAGTTGGAGGAAGACTCTGGGGCTCCCCAACCTCTTCCCCAGCAAGAAAGGGAAAACAGCCTTTTCGCTTTTAGATTAGAACCTGACTCGACTCGTTTAGGATTTAGTATTGGCCAGGGCTCACACTAATGAGCATAGGAAAAGGAATCCAGGGAAATTGTTCGAACCACGGAACCTAATTTTTTTGTGCCCATTCTCCGCGAGAAGTAACGGAAAAAGGGAACAGGAAAGTCCCAGCCAGTGCCAGTGAGAGTTACAGTATGAGTTTACAGCGTTCTAGTTCTAGTACCTGTACCTGCTAAAGTTCACAACTAGTTCTGGAGCTAGGGAAAGAGAAAGCTCTGCCTCAAGCCTCCAGCAGTCAAAGAATGAAGTGAAGACAATGTCAAATGTCAGTGGTAATCATCCCTGTAATATGGGGAAGCTTTGGTAGCAATCCAAGCAAGTCAAGCTTATTCGTCCTTTAGGAGCAAGCAAGAACAGCTACTCTCTCAACAGGTAACCTCTTTTCAACAGGGGGAAGTCGCTCCTAGTTCTAGTCATACCTCTAGTTTGACCTCTTACCGATTCTAGTCCCCACCAGCCTTCCCTAAACCTTAAAAAACGGGGCTAAACTGACGAACCTACCTCTTTCTACGAGCGCTGGAACTTGAGTACCGAAACTGAACTACTGGTTTTTCTTCGAGTGCCGGCTCTCTTAGGTGACGCCTACCCGCTACCTGCTATATTCTTTAATGCTCTTCCTCCTGCCCCAGTACCGTTACTGGCTCTCTTCGGTCCCTCCTCTGGTTCGGGTGCAGGTTCAACTCCATTGAAACCTTAACTTACAGCTGTTCCTTCCTTCACTTACAGGTTTACCTATAAGTCAAAGTCATGATCCCGTCCCTTCAACTATCAGTCCATTGACTAAGAAGGGGGCCTGGAACAAAAACTTCACGGAAAGGAAAAGTAAACCTTCCCTTACTTAAGCCGAAAGCGGCTAGAGCAAGATCGACTGAGTACCAGTACTGCCTTGCCCAAAGCTACCAAAGAAACTGGAACCCTTGAAAGAGAGACGTAGGCCCGAAAGCAAGAGAGAGAAGGTTTCCTTTACTCCCGGAACTGTACGCATCGCTTTTCGAAACAAGAAGTGCTTAGTTTTCTCTAAGTCGCTCTGCGAAAACGGTTTTCTGTCTACGAGCGCCTGTCTGCCTTCACGAACGTATAGTAACTCACTAGCCCTAAACCGTAACTGAAACACTCTCTTTTCCAACCAAAGCCGCCATCCAGATTCAGAAGCGGAAGCGGAAAGAGTTTACTGAAGAGGCTTTCATCTACGGTCTCCCTAACTAGAAAGAAAGAGGGGATAAAAAAAGCTTTAAACGAGTAAGGCCTTGAATAACAAGGGCTAAAGTGAAAAGCCTACCGCCCTTACCTGTTCTCTACCCGGACCTAATCCAAGCACTGAATCGATCAAGTTGGGTTCTGCTTTCATAACTAATAAGGCGTAAAATAAAAGAAAGGTCTTTTCTTGAAAGGTATATTCAAAGAAACTTAGCTTACCAAGAGTTCCGGAACTAGAGAGATAAGAGATAGGATTTGTTCTCCATACGAGGGAAAGTACTTTTCGTCTATCTGATCTCCTTGACCTGAGTCTTGGAGTCTCGGTTTTAGCGGTATTCCTTCCTTCTCTCAGGCTCAAGCTCTGTCTGGTCTTCCTTCCCCATTCCCCACAGGCTTCCGGGAGTGCCGGCTCTGTACTCTGTTCGGACCATAAGACTTGCAACACTGACTTACCGAAAAGACTGACTGCTTTCCGATTTTTCGTTCTGCCTCTACTAGTAAAGGGGCTTTAGCCTTACAACAAGCTTGACTTAAAAGGCTTGAAAGAGTTTGATCTATGATACGCTTGAACTGAACTATCAGTCCTAGAAAGAACCCGCTTACCGTGACGGAAGAAAGACGGATTTATTCTCTAAGCAAAGCTACTCTCTAAGCCAAGCTTCCCTTTTTTCCCAAGTGCACTTCGGCACCAGACTAGCCGACCTACCTTCTGTCTCTGTATTTCCCTAAGCCAACTTATACAAAAAAGAATGAAGCAAGGAGTTTTTTCTCTTTTCAAAGCAGTCTTACCGTAACCACTACCGGAACTGGTACTGGTGCCTACTTCCTATGACAGAAAGTAATCGTCTAGCTTACTTCTTTTCCTTTCTACAAAGAGTAAGGAATTTTTGTTTTGCCTTTCTACTTGCCGTACTGACTAACCGCGGTATTCGAACTGTAGGCTTGACTAACTGCACCTTCTCTTTGATATCCCTCGACCTGTTACCGCTACTGGCTCCCGGAACTACCGTCCAACCAAAGTGGAAGGCGGAAAAGGCTTGGCTTTGTTTCACAGAAAAAGGACTAAGGAAATTTCGTTTCCGTAGTGGTGATGCTGGCGTCAGTTGACCTGGTTGATAAAGAAATATATATATTAAATTTATAATGCATATATGCAAGATCGAAGACGCGATTCGCGCGGGTCCGCTTTTTTTTTAAGATAGCAAGGAGGCGATTTGTTCGCTGGGCGATTCAGCTAGCCAACACTAATGCAATTCATTCGCCCTACTATCCTACAGAGCAATTCAAACTCTTAGTAAGACTAAGGCTAGGGCGACTCATTCTATTCTCTCTGAGGTCAGGTCGTCTAGCTTAGGGGGGGCGCGCGTCGAATCGCTGAAAGGCCTTGGTGATTTGGTAATCTGAAGATAGAAAACCACAATGATTCCAAACTTCACTTCAATAGTCTCGTATCCATGCTGCCCCGACTCTAAACTCAATGTTTGTTAACTAAGCGGGACATTCCAAAACTCTTTCTTATCAAACCCCTTTCTCGTTCCCTTGTACAGCCCTTACCAGGCTGTTTTCATTATGTGTTCTTTTCTTTGCAGTGTCTAGGGGAGTGAGTTAAGCCAATGCGTACAAATAGACAGACCAGGTTCATCCTTTTATGTTGAGGTCAGTGCAAGTCTGTCTATGATTAAGAGTCTAGGTGGTGTTGAAGCTGGCTCATTCATGCTAGTCATCTTAGAGCTATGAGTCAAAACAATGTTCACCAACTCTTCTATAGTAATCTTGTTCATATATCGGAAAAGCTTTTTAATATGAGTTTTAATGTTTTATTAAAGTGTTTTGTCTCCTCCCCAAGGTAGCATTGCCGAGCGGGCGATCCCTGTCTTGTTTATCCAGCTAGCTTTTCTCCGTGGTACTAAAATTCTATTTGTGAGAGCTCTTTCGGCTACTTTTTTCTTTTTTTAAGGTAAGGTGGGTGGGACCTTAAAGCATTCTCAATAAAAATGCCTATCTATAAATATAAAGCGCTGAGTTGAAGAGGAAATTGCCACAAGATTGAGATAGATATG